TCCACTTTCGCTTTAAAGAGACATGCGATAAAAATAGCCCAGTTTATGAAAGTTCTTATCTGGATGGGAATCAAGAAAATTCAAAATTCAAAATCTTTCAATTATTGAAAGAAAAAGAAGAGAAATTTCTCTAAAGATAAAGATTAAGAAAAACGAAAAAGATTAAGACTGAAAATAAATATAATAGGAGATAAAAAGAGATACGACCTACCCCTAAATATTTTATACCTTCCCCTACAAAAAAACTTGTAATACCGACCCCATTCGTAATTCCATCAATTACTCGTCTGTCGAACAAATGCGTTAGTTTTGCTAATCCTCTTATCCCTTCCGTTAAGGATCTTGTGTAAAAGGCATCGATATAAGCACGATTATATGACCAATCATATAGGAAATTGAGTATTTTGTCCCAAAGAATTCTCTTAGGTCCTCTTTTAGAAAATAAGTTTAATAGGTTCCAATTGTATAAGGATGAATAAAAAGGCTTATATAAAAAATACGCTATAAGGATTCCGAAATACGTTATACTGATGGAAAGGGTTGGATTTTTCAAAACTTCATACCAATCAACAAAATGAGTTGAGTTTTGATGTAAAAGATTTATAGACGGAGTTAACAATTTTGATAAAATATCCGAATCGATTCCTTCTTGAGTCAAAGGAATTCCTATAGCTCCAACAAATAAAGGAAATAGGACTAATACAAGCATAACAAATAACATAGTATTGTCTGATTCGTGAGGATAAGAAAAAGTCTTGGTAGCGCCAAAAGGAAAAATAGTAAGAAAAGGCGTATTTGTTACATTCCTATCAATTGGATGTGCCTTCTTCGAAAAAAAAGAAGACTTTTCATTATTATTCATTGTTAATAAAGCAACTAAATGAATTTTGTTTTGAATTGGTTCTTCTTTACCCCATAGAGATATTGAATAGAAGGAATTGCTTTTTTTGCCACTGTAATTTTGAAAGCAAAAGTGGAAAGGTCCCTCAAAAGTAAGTAAATAAATTCGAAACATATAAAATGCTGTTAATCCAGCTGTGAAAAAAGCTATTATTGCGAAAATCGGCGAATAGAACCAACTATCAGTAAGAATTTCATCTTTGGACCAAAAACAAGCGAGAGGAGGAATACCACAAAGAGAAAGAGTACCCAATAAAAAAGCATTTTTTGTAATTGGCACGTGCTTTCTTAACCCACCCATAAGAACCATATTCTGGCTTTTATCTGGAAAATATCCAACAATGGCTTCCATTGAATGAATAATTGATCCAGATCCTAAAAACAACAAGGCTTTGGAATAAGCATGAGTAATCAAATGAAATAAAGCGGCTCGATAAGACCCCATCCCTAGAGCTAACATCATATAACCCAATTGAGACATTGTAGAATAAGCTAAACCTCTCTTAATATCGTGTTGAGCAAGAGCTAACGTAGCTCCTAAAAATACTGTTATTATACCTATCAAAGATATTAGATTCATTATGTACGGTATTACTATGAACAGCGGAAGAAGGCGAGCTACAAGAAAGATTCCCGCCGCTACCATAGTAGCAGCATGGATAAGAGCCGAAATAGGAGTAGGCCCTTCCATGGCATCGGGTAACCATACATGAAGAGGGAATTGCGCGGATTTGGCAACCGGGCCGGCAAATAATAGAAATGCACACAAAGTAACAAATAAAAGGTTAACCTCATTATTATAAATCAAGTTCTTCAATATTTCGAAAAAATCCCGAAATTCGAAACTACCCGTTATCCAATAAAGACCTAGGATTCCTAATAATAATCCAAAATCCCCTACACGATTAGTTACAAATGCTTTTTGAGAAGCACTTGCGGCAATCGGTCGCGTGAACCAAAACCCTATTAATAGATAAGAGCACATTCCAACCAATTCCCAAAAAATATAAATTTGTATGAAATTCGAACTGGTAACTAATCCTAACATTGAAGCATTGAAAAAACTCATATAAGCAAAAAATCTCAAATATCCTTGATCATGAGACATATAATTGTCACTATAAATAAGAACCTGAATTCCAACTGTAGTGATTAATATTGACATAATAGAAGTAAGTGGATCAATAAAGTATCCGAACTCGAAAGAAAAATCATTATTTAGGGTCCAAGACCTTAGGGATTGATAGATATAAGTTCGATCTATTTGCTCAATAGATAGATCGATGGAAAAAATCATAACTATACTTAAGAATAAAATACTAATAAAAGCCCACATACGGCGAAGATGTTTTGTTGCGGTGGGAAAAAGTAGAAGTCCCGCCCCTATTAAGATAGGGACTGGAAGTGGAACTAAGGGTATGATCCAGGAATATTGATATGGATGTTCCATAAAATCAATAAAATAATATTAATTATTATTATTCTCAATTCATTGTTTCTGATTCACCGGTTCTTATCTCTTTTAAAATTAAAAGGGATTAATAACAAAATTTTCTTTTCCTAGTCATAGTTATTTTGAATTTTTCCCAACAACTTAAAAAAAATGAAAAGTTCAAAGCAATCAAATGTTCTAACTAAGCTACTAGTCAAAAATAAATAATTATTTTATACTTTATACTAAGATACTAAGTAAAATTTTTATGAAGATAGAACAATTTCGAATTGCAATTATTATTCCCTAATTGCACCAATTTATGTAACTAGATCAAGACTAAAGAATTACATTAAATTGAGTTTGATAGAAATCAATAGGCTGGCTCAGAGCGTTCCCCAATAAACTACGAACTAGGTATTTTTAATTTGTTTATTTTTTTGTTTATTCAGAATCATTAACTAGTTCATCTCGGAACGTATTGATTGTCTTGCATTACAATAAATGGCATTAAATAACCAATTACTAAAAAAAAGATTAGGACGATAAAACCTGTTCAATGTATTTTTCATGTATAAATATAGCATGCCAAAAATAAACAAAGATAAACGCGGAAGGGCTTTTTTTCTTTTTTTTATCAACTTCAACCAATTCTATTTCGATTATATGGCACAATCCACCCTATAGATATCGATTTGAATAGGTATATAAGGATACCGACAATAACTACGAAATACAAATTTGTTTTTCCCCGATATTTCTGGAATAAAAATTGAAAAAATCCCTTATTCTGTTGTTTTTTTTGAGTAATATTTTATGCCATTTTTGCGTATTTCGATTTATTTATTTTTTCTCTAAACTAACTACCTTTAGAAAAAATACACGGATAATGAAATAAATAGTAAAACCCCAAAATGATTTATTTTAACAATAGATGTCTTTCACATCCAATTTCAGCAATGAATAATCTTTTCTTTTTTGAATGGCAGTTCCAAAAAAACGTACTTCTATATTAAAAAACCATATTCGTAAGAATATTTGGAAAAAGGGAGGGTATTGGTCAACATCGAAGGCTTTTTCCTTAGCGAAATCCCTTTCTATTGGGAATTCGCAAAGTTTTTTTGTAAAACAAATAAATAAGAAAACGTTGGAATAATCTGAATACGCCTGACTCAAAAATAAAAAATTAGTTAATTGTGTTTAGACTTTATACTATAGAAAAGTCGAAAAAAGTAAGAAACCAGTCCCCTTTCGTAATGTTTTGAACCAATTGATTTGTCTACTGAATTTGAAAACTAAAAAAATAAAAAAAAAAAAAAGTACGTTTTTTTTATTTCAAAACGGAATTAAGACAAACTCGAAAGTTTCACCTTTCTTTTTATTTGAATATTTTTTGTCTTCCCAGGATGGGGATTCTTATTTTCCCCATCACCCCACCATACGCCCTAAACAACAAGAAATTTTTTTAGATTTAGGCCTTTCCGTTTATGCTATAGAGGAGGAGATATACAATCTTTAGTAAAAATCAATGGGTTGTTGAAACTCATTGATTCAGTATAGAACCTTTTTTTGAACTTTATAAATTATTATTTTTCTGAATCACTATATATAACCATATACCATGCACTTGGACTTCAATTGCCAAAAGCACCCCTTCCCGTTTAGGCAGATATTGTATAAGAATCGTGAATAGTGTAAAATTTTTAAGTGATTAAAAAAAATTATATGTTTGACAGGGAGAATCTATCAACATATATCTATTTTTGAATTATAATTTAGAAAGATTTTTTTGAAGTAGGGTACAAATTAAATTACGATAGAAATTAAATTTTTGTTATTGTTTCTAATACGTCCAGCCCAATACCTAAGTGATTTGATCAATCTTAACACAAATGAATACTGAAAAAAAACTAACAATTCCGACAACCCAAACGAAAAAATTAGAAAAAATGAAAAAATAGAAAGAACCCCTTTTTGAGCTGTTCCCTGGATTGAAGTTGTAACTCAGTTGTTACAACAGTTCTAGTTTATTAAACCAGAAACTATGAAAGCTAAGTTAAATAACCCCGAAACCTTTAATAATTAAATAAGACAACAAAAGGTGGAATCTTTCAATCTCCATTTCAATCTCGACGATTGACTAATAATAGGTTATTATGATTTCGAGCAAGCCGCTATGGTGAAATCGGTAGACACGCTGCTCTTAGGAAGCAGTGCGAGAGCATCTCGGTTCGAGTCCGAGTGGCGGCATAGCATCTCCAAAAAGATATACAAAAGGTACTCTAAGGAATTTAATTTATGATTTCCATTCTGCATATTTGAGGTATTCTCGCTTTTTTTTTTTTTATGATCTTTTCAACGTTAGAGCATATATTAACGCATATATCCTTTTCGGTCGTTTCAATTGGAATTCCAATATATTTACTAACCTTATTAGTCGATGAAATAAGAGGACTATATGATTCATCAGAAAAGGGGATGATAGCTACCGCTTTCTGTCTAACAGGATTATTAATCACCCGTTGGATTTACTCGAGGCATTTCCCATTAAGTGATTTATATGAATCATTAATCTTTCTTTCATGGAATTTCTCCATTATTCATAGGATTTTTTATTTTAAAAATAATAAAAATCATTTAAGCGCGATAACGGCACCAAGTGCTATTTTTACCCAAGGCTTTGCGACTTCGGGTTTTTTAACTAAAATGCATCAATCCGGAATATTAGTACCTGCTCTCCAAGCTCGGTGGTTAATGATGCACGTAAGTATGATGGTATTGGGCTATGCAGCTCTTGTATGTGGATCTTTATTATCCACGGCTCTTCTAGTCATTACATTTCGAAAAGTTATAAGGATTTTTTTTAAAAGAACAAATTTGTTAAATGTAAATGAGTCGTTTTGCTTCGGTGAAATCCACCAATACATGAACGAAAAAAAGAATGTTTTACTAAATACCTTTTCCGCTAGAAATTATTACAGGTATCAAGTGATTCAACAATTGGATCGTTGGAGTTATCGTATTATTAGTTTAGGATTTATCTTTTTAACCATTGGGATTCTTTCGGGAGCAGTATGGGCTAATGAGGCGTGGGGTTCTTATTGGAATTGGGATCCAAAAGAAACTTGGGCATTTATTACTTGGACTATATTCGGGATTTATTTACATACTCGAACAAATAAAAATTTGGAAAGTGTAAATTCCGCAATTGTCGCTTCTACGGGATTTCTTATAATTTGGGTATGCTATTTCGGAGTCAATCTATTAGGAATAGGGTTACATAGTTATGGTTCATTTAATTAACATCTACTTGAATTGAGGAAAGGGCTTGATCAAGACAAACATAGGACAGCGCATAGATCGAAACGAAACTTAGTGTTAGTGTAAGACGTCGAGAACCTTTTGAATCAAGCAAGTACGTCGATTCAAAAGGTTCTTACAAAAGCTTTTGGCGTTTGGTCACAAGTAAAATGCGATTGTTTTACTTCTTTTTTTTATTTAACTGAAACTGAAGAGAAGAAAAAAACTTCCTTGTTCATTGCCTACCAAACTTTTTTGAACCATGGGATTTCTTTTTTATTTTTTTTTAGTCGTGCAAACTATCTATAAAAAAAAATTAGATATAATAGCTTCGGCCTTGTCCACTGATAGTGCGAGAACGAAATCCGGATAAATACCAATACCTATTACGGGTATAAGAATAGAGATCAAAACAAATAACTCCCGGGGGCCCGAATCAAAAAAAGAAGAGTTTGGTGGGGCATTAAATAGTTTGTACCCATAGAACATTTGCCGTAACATAGATAATGAATAAATAGGAGTTAATATCATTCCAATTGCCATTACAAAAGTGATTAGTATTTTTGGCATTAAAAATAAATTTTGGCCGGTAATTATTCCCAAAAATACTATAAATTCCGCAACAAAACTGCTCATGCCGGGCAGTGCAAGCGAAGCCATGGATAAGATACTGAATAGTGTGAATATCTTTGGAATTGTGATAGCCAGTCCACCCATTTCGTCGAGATAAGCAAGACGTATTCTATCATAACTCGTTCCTGCCAAGAAAAAAAGTGCAGCACTAATAAACCCATGAGAAATTATTTGTAAAATGGCTCCGTTGAGTCCTGTATCGGTTATCGATCCAATTCCTAGAATTATGAAACCCATATGAGATACAGAGGAATAGGCTATTCTTTTTTTTAAATTCCGTTGTCCAGGAGATGTTGAAGCTGCATAAATTATTTGCATGGTACCTACTATCATGAACCAGGGGGAAAATATAGAATGGGCGTGCGGTAATAATTCCATATTGATCCGAATCAACCCATACGCTCCCATTTTTAATAAGATTCCGGCTAGAAGCATACAAGTACTGTAATGTGCCTCTCCGTGAGTGTCTGGTAACCACGTATGGAAGGGTATAATCGGTAATTTGATAGCAAAAGCAATAAAAAATCCAATATAGAATATTAGTTCCAGTGCCACAGGATACGATTGATTAACTAATGTTTCCAAATTTAATGTTGGTTCGTTGGAACCATATAAACCGATACCCAAAACTCCTATTAAAAGAAAAACGGAACCTCCCGCAGTGTACAAAATAAATTTTGTGGCTGAATAAAGGCGTTTCTTTCCACCCCACGCGGCCAGAAGTAGATAAACGGGAATTAATTCTAATTCCCACATGATGAAAAAAAGTAAAAGGTCTCGAGAAGAAAATGATCCTATTTGACCGCTGTACATCGCTAACATCAGGAAATGGAATAGTCGGGAATTCCGAGTAACTGGCCGAGCCGCTACAGTAGCTAAAGTAGTAATAAATCCCGTCAGTAAAATGGGTCCTATGGAAAGTCCATCTATTCCCAACCGCCAGTCAAAATCAAAAAAGGTGATCCATTTATCATCCTCGGCCAGCTGGATTAATAGATCGTCCAATTGGAAATTAGAACAGAATGCATAGGTCGTTAGAAGGAGTTCTAAGACACATATATATATTGTATATCCTCTAGTCACCTTATTTCCTCTATGAGGGAGAAAGAAAATTAAAGAACCCGCGGCTATTGGAAAAACTACAATTAGTGTTAACCAAGGAAAATAATTCGTGGTAAAGACAAGATACACTTGGCCCAGAAAAACCCGTCCTCGAAACTCGAAAATAGAATATATTCTTATTTTTTTTTTTTCTTTTTCGAGGACGGGTTTTTGTCGGTAATCGGTAAAAAAAAAAGAAACTGTATTCAAAACGGATTCAAGTGGGTTTTTTGGTACGTATCAATATCAATAAGCTAGACCCATGCTTCGAGTTGTTTCATGCCATAAATAAACCCGAACACTCAAGAAATCCGTTGGACAGGCGGATTCGCATCGCTTACAACCAACACAATCCTCTGTTCTTGGAGCAGAAGCAATTTGCTTTGCTTTACATCCGTCCCAAGGTATCATTTCTAATACATCTGTGGGGCAAGCTCGGACACATTGAGTACACCCTATACATGTATCATAAATCTTTACTGAATGTGACATTGGATCTATCAATTTATGTTTTGAACTTTTTAATTTTCGATCTAGTCAATTTTGAAACATCGTATATTTAAACACCAGATGAATCGATGATTTACCAGAATTTTTATAATTAACCCGCTTCTGGATCAACTCCTAAGAAGGAACAAGGATACTTTGATTTCTTCCGGTTTTACAAACATGCTCGAGGTTAGTGCATATTATATATCCTAAAGCCGAAGTGATGAATACTATGATTAGGATTTCTAAATACTACTTATTCAACAAAGTCGATTGATTGATACGAGTCGATTTTCTGTTACGATAAATTGACGAAACGATAGCTGATCCGATAGCTGCTTCGGCGGCTGCAATAGCTATAACAAAAATTGAGAAAATATCTCCTTTTAATTGTCGACTATCAAAAAAATAAGAGAATGTTACGAAATTGATATTAGCCGCATTTAGTATAAGTTCAAGACACATCAGGGCCCGAACCATATTTTGGCTCGTAATCAATCCATAGATACCAATAGAAAATAAATAGGCACTCAAAACAAGTACATGCTCGAGCATCATTGACCAACTCCGTACCAATTTTGATTTATTTCAATATGAACAATAATGCAAGTGATTTGATTGCTTCGAATATACCAAGTACGGAACAAAAGAATCTATTTGATAATAGATCGAATACACAAAAATTTTGGTTTTTTTTCTATTGATCCACGAATAGTATTCAATTCTACTTTAAAGAATTTAAGGGAAATGGATGTGATAACACATAAAAAGTAGAATTGGTATTGCTGTTTCTAGTTCTAAAGATTTGTTACTGACGAGCCAGGGCAATTGCACCTATCAAAGCAACTAAAAGAATTATTGAAACGAGTTCAAATGGAAGAAAAAAGTCGGTTGATAAATGAATTCCAATTTGTTGACTATTACTTATCAAATCTTGTTCCACAATCTGGTTGGGTCGTGTAGTCCAAATAATCCCGTACCACGACGTATCTAGAATAGTAGCGATTATTGAAAAAAAAATACTTGTACAAACCAGGGAAGTAAGTCCGTGACCAACAGTCCAAAGATTTTCATTCGAATCTTTGGAATAGTCTGAACCATTCATGAACATTACAGCAAATATGATTAAAACATTTACAGCTCCCACGTAAATAAGGAGCTGCGCGGCAGCTACAAAATGGGAATTGGATAGAATATAGAATAAGGATATACAAATAAGAACCAATCCCAAGGAAAAGGCAGAATAAATGGGGTTGCTAAATAATACCACCCCTAGACCTCCTAATATAAGACCTGATCCCAGAAAAACTACAAGAAAATCATGTATTGGTCCAGGCAAATCCATTATATTAAAATAAGAGATAAATAAATCGAAATCTTTTTCATGAACTTATTGAACCGACCAGGCATTTTTTTTTATGAGACATTCCCAATTCCAATTGAATTAAATTCAAATCTATTAAGTGGGAATTGGTGTGGATACTGTTATTGAATCAATTTCGTTCTTTTCTTTATTCGAAATGTCAATTTGCAATTTAAGCTATATAATATAGTTTCAAAAAGCTTTCGTGTATCTATTATTTCATTTCAATACAAATTAAGTTGGACTTCTCATCAACCAATCAATAGTTGGGATTTGGAGTTATTGTTCAAGCAAAGAAAAAACCTTATTCCTTTATACCAAATATACCAAAATGGAACCTTAGTAATTCAAAATTAAAGGGTTTAGTCATTTTTTCTTTGAGGCGAATTCAACACTGTTCGAATTGTCAAATCTTCAATTACTGACATTGGTAACCGACCTAATGCAATTTGATTATAATTCAATTCGTGACGGTCGTAAGTAGCAAGTTCATATTCTTCAGTCATTGATAAACAATTTGTTGGACAATACTCAACACAGTTACCACAAAAAATACAAATTCCAAAATCAATACTGTAATTAAGTAATCGTTTCTTTCGAATATCTGTTTCAAATTTCCAATCAACAACAGGCAGATCTATAGGACATACGCGAACGCATACTTCACAAGCAATACATTTATCAAATTCAAAATGGATTCGACCGCGAAAACGCTCCGATGTCATTAATTTTTCATAAGGATATTGAATAGTTACAGGTAAACGATTTGCTTGGGATAAAGTAATCATGAAACTTTGACCGATGTACCTTGCAGCTCGTATTGTTTGTTGACCATAATTCATGAAACCAATTACCATAGGAAACATATCGTGAATATCTATGAATAATTTGAGTTTCTTTCTTTCTCTTGGTTGAGACAAGTAGTGAATATTCTATTCCTTTTTTTATAGCGAAAGGAGTTGGGAAGAAGTTGTTAATAATAGATTACCGAGAGAAATAGGTAAAAGAAATTTCCAGCCAAGATTTAATAGTTGGTCCATTCTTAGTCTCGGTAAAGTCCATCTTGTTGTAATCGGAAAGAACAAGAACAAATAAGTTTTGGCTAATGTAATAAAGATACTAATTGTCGTTCCAAAGATTCCATCCACTTTTTTTATTTCAAATAGTTCAGGAACAAATATGTATGGAATGGAAAGATTCCAACCCCCCAAGTAAAGAACTGTTACAAATAATGAGGAAACTAATAGATTTAGATAGGAAGCAACGTAAAATAAACCAAATTTGATTCCTGAATATTCGGTTTGATAACCCGCTACTAGTTCTTCTTCGGCTTCTGGTAAATCAAAAGGTAATCGCTCGCATTCCGCTAGAGAAGAAATTAGAAAAACGATAAACCCTATAGGTTGACGCCACAAATTCCACCCCCAAAAACCATATTTTGATTGTGCCTCAACTATATCAACTGTACTTGAACTATTAGATAATCATAGTCGGTGGTAGCATTACGGTTGCCATCGCTATTACAAAACCGTACATGAGATTTTCACCTCATACGGCTCCTCAGGGCCACAAATAAATGTAAGAACGAGACCAGTATTAGTTATCTTCATATGGTTATAGGATAGATAAAGTCAAAATCTAGCGGAAGTTCCAAAATTATACCACAGGAATTCTGTCTACTCTAAGGATAAAAAAAAAATTGGAATTAATCTCATCCTTTAAGAATTTCAATTTTGCTGTGTTGAGTAATAACTTAATCAACCCTTCAATAAAATACGCTTTGTCGAAATAGAAATAGATATTTCAACCCATCCTTTTAGTTTCGATTACAAAAAAGAATTAGACATTACACTAGTTCATGAATCATGACCCGAATTTCATTTCATCAATATATGAAAGAACGAATAAAAGGATCCTTTCCTATTGGAATTGTATTTTTTCTATTTTTTTTTGTTCCTATTCTTTTTTCTGAGAGAAAAGGGGAGCTTAAAAAAAGGGTAAAGGATTATTTCGTTCCTGATAGTTATTTTTTTAACTAGCGGATAGGAGCATACTCTGGATCGGAATTGTGGGGAGTACTACCTGATCATTTCTACCAATTTAAAGCCCCAATTAGTGTTCTTTTTATGTTATGCGGAAGTATACTTTTTGATAATTGACATAATCATAATCTACATTACTAACCCGTTGTGTGTTTTTTGGTGTTCCTTCCTATCCACCCATTTTTTTTTCAACACCCGTATAATATATATGCATTATAATATATATAAACGCTAATGAAAATTCCATAGGGTTGGTCTTTTGAGCCCGCTTCAAGCTAGGATGATCAATCAACTAATCTTGGGGGAAGGGTAAGGGCTTCCTACACTTTTATTTTTGGTTACTTACCCTTAACGCTTGTACATAGGAAATGAGACTTAAGCCACTTGTACTGCGAATTGCAAAGTTGTTTTCTTTCACTCATATATAACTATCAAATTTCTTTTATTAACCTAATTTATTAACCTAAAGAATAAATTAAATGAATAAAAAACCGAAGATTTAGATTTTTCTATTGAAGTTCTTTTTTTTCTAGAAACAAAAGAAAAACAATAGGAAAATTAAAAGTTTAGATTTTAGCGAATCGCACGTAGAGATATTGATAAAACACATAAAGTTAATGGTATTTCATAACTAATCGATTGAGCAGCAGCTCGCAGACCGCCTAAAAAGGAATATTTATTATTTGATCCATATCCTGACATAATAAGTCCAATAGGGGCAATACTTGAAATGGCAATCCATAAAAAAATACCGATATTAAGGTCAGCTAAAACAAGGTTATAACTAAAAGGAATTACTGAAGAACTTAGTAGAATTACTATGACTGCTATAGATGGTCCAATACTGAATAAACTACTATTTCCTCTAGATGGAAGAAGGTTTTCTTTGAAAAGCAGTTTTGTCCCATCTGCTAAAGCTTGAAGAATTCCCAAGGGACTGGCGTATTCAGGCCCAATACGTTGTTGTATTCCTGCGGATATTTCTCTTTCTAACCACACAATTACTAGGACACCTATTGTGATTGCCACTACAGGAGTCAAAATAGGGGCAAGTACCCACATGATCCCATAGACCTCTTGTAGGGATTCCAATCTGGAAAAAGAATTGATATCTTGTACTTCTGTTCTATCAATTATCATTTCAACGATCAACTTCTCCCATAATGATATCTATACTACCTAATATTGTCATAATATCAGCCAATTTCATTCTTTTAACTAACTGAGGAAGAATTTGCAAATTGATAAAACCCGGTGGGCGAATTTTCCATCTCCAAGGAAAACCGCTTTGATCTCCTATCAGAAAAATTCCCAATTCTCCTTTTGGGGCTTCTACTCTCACATAAAGTTCTTGTTTCGTCAATTCAAAACTCGGAGAAGGCTTTTTACTAATGAATCGATATTCAAAATCATTCCATTCTGGATCGCTTTCTCTATCAAAACATCGGATTTCTAAATTTTCATAGGGTCCCCCCGGAATTCCTTCTAAAGCCTGTTGAATAATCTTTATAGATTCGGTCATTTCACCGATTCGGACTAAATAACGAGCTAACGAATCTCCTTCTTTTTGCCATTGGACTTCCCAATCAAATTCGTCATAACACTCATAATGGTCAACTTTACGAAGATCCCATTCTATTCCAGACGCTCGTAGCATTGGTCCGGATAAACCCCAATTTATTGCTTCTTCTCCACCAATAATGCCTACTCCTTCAACTCGTTCTAAAAAAATAGGGTTTTGCGTAATAAGTTTTTGATATTCAGCAACTCCCGTTAAAAAATAATCGCAGAAATCCAAACATTTATCTATCCAACCGTGGGGTAAATCAGCCGCTATTCCTCCGATACGAAAATAATTATGCATCATCCTCATACCGGTGGCAGCTTCGAACAGATCATATACTAATTCTCTTTCTCTGAAAATATAGAAGAAAGGAGTCTGTGCACCAATATCTGCCATAAAAGGGCCAAGCCATAACAGATGGGAAGCTATACGACTCAACTCCAACATAATTACTCGGATATAGCTGGCCCTTTTGGGTACTTGAATATTTCCCAAGAGTTCGGGTCCATTTACAGTTATTGCTTCGGTGAACATAGTAGCTAAATAATCCCAACGGGTTACATAAGGCAGATATTGTATAATTGTTCGGTTTTCCGCAATTTTTTCCATCCCTCGGTGTAAATAACCCAATATTGGTTCACAGTCAATAACATGTTCACCATCTAGAGTAACGATGAGACGAAGAACGCCGTGCATTGATGGGTGGTGAGGTCCCATATTGACTATCATAAATCCTTTTTCTGTAGCTAGTATACTCATAGGTTTTTACTCGATTCATTCCTACATGAATTGTTGAAAACAACAAGAAGTTCATCAAGATTCAAAATCAAATAATTAGAAATTGTTTTTCAAATTAACGATTTTTTGACTCCCGAATATTCAACTTACTAATTAATTCTTTATAACGTACTCTATTTTTCTTTAACAAATACGCTAGTAGACGTTGGCGTTTTTGCAAAATTTTCCGTAGACCCCTTTGAGATAAATAGTCTTTTCTGTGCAATTCTAAATGTGAAGTAAGTCTCCGTATCTTATTAGTGAAACGGAATACTTGAAATTCCACCGATCCACAGTTTTCTTCTTTTTTTTCTTGAACCATAACTAAGACGAATGAATTTTTTACCATAAAAGAAACCCCCTCTCTCTTCTTTTTTGAAGATAAATTTTACTGATCAGTAATAATAAGAGTAATAATAAGACTAGTTACTTGAATTTGATATATACAATAATCTTAAGTTCGTTCTGAACTTGGTAAAAAATCACTATCAATAATCAATCGAATTTTCAATTCGATTAGGCATCAAAAAGGATGGTAGAGTTCTGAAAAAGATAAAAGTTGGACCTAAAAAAAAATAGCTTCTTGATTCATTTATGGATCTAATTAATATGTACGCCCTTAAATTGGTATCTTGTATCAGACTCGAATGGAAGACAGGACATGTATCCATTTCTTTGTTTTTATGTCCCATGTTTGTGACATGATCGATAAGAAAAGCACACTATTAACAAATTTTCAATCGTGGATACATATGTACCCTTACCATACTGAAACGACTCCCATTATTAGTATTAAACCAATAGCGATTCATACAAATTAAATCTTCTAATCGATATTTGGACCAAATAAAGAACTTTAATTGAATTAGTTGATTTTTCTCTTTAGAAAAATCTTTGTTTTTATCCAAAAAGTGACCCCCGCCTTTTACGTTAGTACAAAATACTGGATTTCTCGCCATAACGTTTTGATTCTTCGAATTGAAACAAATTAGAGTTCTTAATTCTTTACTAGGTTTAGGGAATAAAATATTTTCAGGAACAAGCAAATCATAATGATTTTTCTTTCTATTTCCAGTCAGTTTTTGATGTTTTGCAATAAATTCATTACAATTTTTTTTCTCAACATAGCCTTTTTCGTGGTATCCTTTAGTAATTTTGCGCTTATTCTTATGAACCAATGAAATACCTACGATTTGATATATAACAAATTGGCCATCATTTTTTACAGACAAACGACGGGGTTCGATAATAAGCATTCCCCCTTTCGTCAATTCTGTAAGGGCGAAATCCTTATTAGTGATCAAAATAGCCAAACAAATTTCTCCTCCTTGAATAGAGGCTATAGCAACGTCTCTAGGATTTATCAGTCGAACCAGGTAACAATATACTTTCATATCATTGAGTACTTTTTCCCTGAAAGAAAGAGTACCTCTCCATCTCAATTGCAAACACAAATATTTTTTTAGGAAGAAATCAAGTTGTACTTCTGTTTTTCTCTTGTATTTCTTTTTCTTTATACGTTTTTTCATGTCCGATCTCGTAGAATTTTCTTCACCATCTTTTTCGTGGTTTGAGAGAACTGATCCAAGACTTATTTGCTTTTGTGGATCTGATCCAGGATTTTCTTGGTCTGGGAGCGCTTTTTCTTCTTGACTTTGATTCGACAATTCAAGATATTCTTTTTGAGTCGATGATATAAAAGGATCCGCTTCTTTTTTTCCGGTTCGAATTTTCTTATCATTTCCATTAAAATTCAAAAGAAGTAATTTGATTGGTATGATCCATGGTTTTGTTCTATATGCATTAAAAAGTAGCGCAAATTCTGGAAAGAACCAAGGCTCCAGGTTTGATATAGGACAACTTAGTATTTCTTCATTCATTCCCATCCAATCAAAAAGTGTTTTTTTTTTGTTGGATGGGTTAATTTCTTCATCTTGATGAATTGTAAGATAAAAGGGGTCTCTTTTATTAATCGCATCAAATTTTTTATAATTATCGGACCCGATCTTAGTATTTTGGTTACTGCAGGTACCCGTATCCATATCAACCCAGGCTTCAATATTCACCTTATTTCTAAGATAAAAATTAAGAATTCTCCAATCAAAAAATTTTCTATACAAGAATTTGTCCATATCTATAATATTATCTTCTCCTAGATAATTATTGATAGGGATAGCTCCCAGCAAAGCAAAAAAATTTCCTTTTTCTTTATTTATATTGTAATTATAATAATACTCTTGTTTATTATTTACTTTATTATTTACTTGGCCTAGTGATCTATCAATATATGAGTCTTTCATATCTTCATAATTAATCGATTTATATGATAAACGATAATATCTATAGTGTTTTTTAAAATTCGATTTTTGATTACGTAATGAGCCTGCTTCAAAAAAAAGTTGTTTTTCGTAATGAGTTAATCCATTTTTTTCATATGAATCTCTTTTAGTTAAATCTTTAGTTTGAGACATAGAGTGTTGATGGGCTCTATTTCGCGATTCTTGTGGTACGAATCTAGCCCATTTAATCCGATATCGATAGAAATTATATTGATAATGATCGCTTAAGCAGTTTTTCCATAAATTTTTTCCAAAATGCCAAAAGGGTTTATGTCTTAATTGGTAATTAAATATTCCGTGTTTGTCAAAAAAATCTTTTATTTCATTCTTAAGAAATAGAGATGTTTTGTGATATTGAAGAATAGGTCTTAATTTATAAAAGCAAAAAATTGGGGCTTGTAACAATTTGTAAAATACATATGTTTGCGATTGTGAAAAGGACGATAAATTAGAAGAATTTTTTGAATTCTTATTACTAATCTTCAAAAGTGATTTTTTGACAGTTGAAAGAAAGTGAATTCTATTTTTATTTCTTTTATTAATTATTTCCGAATTTTCTTCATTATTGTGGATGTTTTTCTCAAGAATTTGAATTTTTTTTCTTGTTGATTCGCCAAAAGATTTCGCATTGATTCTTGGAATAGTAAGTGTAGCTAGAAAAAATTTTATGTATAGCTTTTCAATAAAAAATTTTACAAAAAAATAGGATTTACGGGTTAATCGAGTATTTCTTTTTTTGAATATCTGCCAAATCTTTTTTGATGAGTCTAATATCTTAGCAGAATAAAGTGGTTTGTTCGAACTAATATTTGTTTCTTGAGTTAGCGATCCTTTTTTTTTTGCTTTTGTAATTTTAGATATTTGATTTCGTATTCGGCTTGTTCTATTAGTCAGATCTTTCTTTTTTTTTTTTGCCCGGTAGAAATTTGGCCAATCCATAGATGGAATTTCAATAGACGATTCGTGAATCTTCTGATTACTGAGTATCAAGTTTTTTTGAGTTTCACCCAATTCATCGATTTCTCTCAATTTTGAAAGTTCTTTTGTTTTTCCTTCGTTGAAAACCCTTAAAACTATAAAAGACTTAGTTTTCAATATTTTTTTTTTTAGTTCTTTAAAAATGGGTTCAAAAAACGAACGTGGTTTTCGGGGAGAACCAAAGGGCATTTCAGTTTCCAATCCCAAAGCTGTTAAAAAACAAAAATCTACTTCTTGTTCACTTTTTGCATCTTTCTCAAAGGATTGTATCTTAGATCTGTGCCAGGGTTTCAGGCGAAAGGGGAATAGGATCTTTATCTGAATACCTTCTGTTAACCAGTTTTTCGGAAATTCTGTTTCAGATAAATTAACACCACTATAAGTGCACTTAACATAAATTTCCCGCCTCCAAGCCTGAAAATCCTCGGACCACTCGGGATTTTGGAATAATAGTATTCGACCCAAATTTTTAGCTAGTATTAATGAAGGGAATATAATATATTTTCTAAGAATCAATTGAATTACTAACATAGAGCTTCTTAGTGCTCGAGTAAGGAAATGCTTATCCCAGCCTTCTGCTTG